AGTGAAGTGCCCGAAAATAGGACGATTTTGATAGAATCGAAGATGCAGGACAGTCCTGCCTCCACTACTTACACCTGCTAGAATCAAACTAGCCCCTAGAGTATCAAAAACTCTAATACATCCTATACTTAGGTATAAAAAGATAAGCTAATAAAGCTAGTGGGTTCATACCCCATTTATAAAGGTCCCAATCCTTTTCTTTTTAATTTATAAATTCTATAAAATTTTATTTTTGAATACCCTAATAATCGGAACACTAATTGCTATTTCATCCTACTCTTGGTTTAGAATATGAATAGGCCTAGAAATCAATCTACTCTCGATTATCCCCTTATTATCGAGGCCAAAAAACGTATACCCTTCGGAATCCGCCCTAAAATACTTTATCACTCAAGCCATAGCCTCAAGTGTCCTATTATTTTCCATTATTATATCAATAAACCTAAATGAATTTCTACCCCAAAATTCAAATTATTGAATAATAATAATTATAAATTCGGCACTTTTAACCAAAATGGGAGCTGCCCCATTCCATGTTTGGTTTCCAGAGGTAATAGAAGGACTAAATTGAGTGAATAGACTAATTATACTAACATGACAGAAAATCGCACCTATAATTCTGTTAATATACAACACTAAAATAACCACTTTCTTAACATTTGTTATTATTGCATCCTCCATAATTAGAGGAATCCAAGGATTAAATCAAATTAGACTACGAAAAATCCTTGCTTATTCGTCAATCAACCATATTGGTTGAATAATCGCAAGAATATTAAATTCACAATCAATCTGATTGGTATATTTTTTAGTATATACTACAATCACCTTAAATATCGTTATTATTTTCAAACAATTAAACGTATTCTACTTAAAACAACTGTTTAATTCAATAAACAATAGAAAAATAACAAAAATATTCTTCATCATAAACTTTTTATCTCTGGGAGGACTCCCTCCATTCTTAGGGTTTTTCCCAAAGTGATTAACAATCAATAACCTAGCAATCAATAATTTTTACTTTTTAAGACTAATTCTAATTGTATTTACACTGGTAACTTTATACTTCTATCTGCGAATCACTTTTTCAACTATAGTAATTAACGCAAATGAAACATTAACCCACAAAACTCCTAAAAACAGATTTTTAGTAATAATTTTTAATCTATTTTCACTAATAGGCCTAGTAATATGCACATTAATCTTTAGGATATCCTAAGGATTTAAGTTAAGCACCAAACTGTCAACCTTCAAAGTTGAAAATAGGAGAATTCCTAAGCCTTAGGCTTTAAAAGAATTCTTTACCTTTAAATTTGCAATTTAAGATCATTTTTTGACTATAAAGCCTGGTAAAAGAAATATTATTTCGTAAATAAACTTACAATTTATCGCCTAATACTCGGCCATTTTACCGAAAAAATGATTATTTTCCACCAACCATAAGGATATCGGTACCTTATATTTCATCTTTGGTGCTTGATCAGGAATAGTTGGAACTTCCCTAAGAATACTAATTCGATCTGAATTAGGAAGCCCAGGATCTCTAATTGGTGACGACCAAATTTATAACGTAATCGTAACTGCCCATGCATTTATTATAATTTTCTTCATAGTAATACCAATTATAATCGGGGGATTCGGAAATTGAATAGTTCCCCTAATATTAGGAGCACCTGATATGGCCTTCCCTCGAATAAATAATATAAGATTTTGATTACTCCCTCCATCTTTAACCCTTCTAATTATAAGAAGAATCGTAGAAAACGGTGCAGGAACTGGATGAACAGTTTACCCACCTTTATCAGCAAACGTAGCCCATAGAGGATCATCGGTAGATTTAGCTATTTTTAGTCTGCATCTAGCAGGAATTTCATCAATTCTTGGGGCCGTAAATTTTATCTCTACAGTAATTAATATACGACCCAAAGAAATAAATCCAGACCGTTTACCTTTATTTGTATGAGCAGTAGTAATTACCACAATTTTACTTCTACTATCGCTTCCAGTATTAGCAGGAGCAATCACAATACTACTTACTGACCGAAATATTAATACGTCATTCTTTGACCCGGCAGGGGGTGGTGACCCCATCCTTTATCAACATTTATTCTGATTCTTTGGACATCCAGAAGTTTATATTCTAATTCTTCCTGGATTCGGAATAATTTCCCATATTATTAGACAAGAAAGAGGTAAAAAAGAAGCTTTTGGAACATTAGGAATAATTTACGCTATAATAGCAATTGGATTTTTAGGATTTTTAGTATGAGCACACCATATATTTACAGTAGGAATAGATGTTGATACCCGGGCCTATTTTACCTCAGCAACAATAATTATTGCCGTTCCAACTGGAATTAAAGTATTCAGATGACTAGCAACGCTTCATGGAACTCTATTAACATACAGACCAGTGGCTCTATGAGCTTTAGGTTTTGTTTTCCTTTTTACCGTTGGAGGATTAACAGGAGTTGTACTAGCCAATTCCTCAATTGATATCGTTCTACATGATACTTATTATGTAGTAGCTCATTTTCACTATGTTCTTTCTATGGGAGCAGTATTTGCTATTATAGCAGGACTTGTTCAATGATTCCCATTATTAACAGGAATTACTTTAAATAACAAATACTTAAAAATTCAATTTATAGTTATGTTCATTGGAGTAAATTTAACCTTTTTCCCGCAACATTTCCTAGGATTAAGAGGAATACCACGACGTTATTCAGATTATCCTGATGCATTCACAATATGAAATGTAATTTCATCAATTGGATCGTTAGTTTCATTGATTGGTGTCCTATTCCTACTTTTCACATTATGAGAAAGATTCTCATCATTACGAAAAGCCTTATCAGGGTTAAACCTAGCAACATCTATCGAATGACTGCAGCACCTCCCCCCTGCTGAACACAGATTCACTGAATTACCTATTCTTAATAAATTCTAATATGGCAGAGTAGTGCACTGGACTTAAACCCCAATTATAAAGATTAAACTTTTTTTAGAAATCGCAACATGAAAAACTCTACTATTACAAGACAGGGCTTCCCCTTTAATAGAACAATTGTCATTTTTCCACGATCATGCCCTTATAATTTTAGTAATTATTACAGTACTAGTAGGTCAACTACTAGTGACCTTATTCTTTAATAAATTCACAAATCGATATTTATTAGAAGGACAATTAATTGAAATTATTTGAACAATCCTACCGGCCGTAACTTTGGTATTCATTGCCTTACCATCCCTACGTTTAATTTATATTCTAGATGAAGTAAATAACCCAATAATAACGGTAAAGACTATTGGTCATCAATGATATTGATCATATGAATATTCAGACTTCAAAACAATTGAATTCGATTCATATATAATTCCTACCAACGACTTAAAACAATTCAACTTCCGCCTACTTGATGTGGATCATCGAGTAGTAGTTCCATTTGAAACCCATATTCGAATTCTAGCCACTGCAGCCGATGTTATTCACTCATGGGCAGTACCTTCATTAGGAATCAAAATCGATGCTACACCCGGACGATTAAACCAGGTAGGATTTTTAGCCAATCGATCAGGTCTATTTTTTGGACAATGTTCTGAAATTTGTGGCGCAAACCACAGATTTATGCCCATCGTAATCGAAAGAATTTCTCCGAAATATTTTATTAAATGAGTTTCTAAAATAACAGAAGCCTCATTAGATGGCTGAAAGCAAGCAATGGAATTTTAAACCATATAATAGTAGCTTAGCGTCTACTTCTAATGATAAAAATTTAGTTAAATCATAACATTAGCTTGTCAAGCTAAAATTATTAGAAGCATAATAATTTTTAATCCCACAAATAGCACCACTTAATTGATTAATCCTATTTATCTTTTTCTCAATTATTTTGATTATTTTCAATAGAATAAATTTTTACTCTTTCTTATACTCAACTAAAAAAGAAAAAAGTAAAAAATCAACTTTAAATTTCAACTGAAAATGATAACAAATCTTTTCTCAGCTTTTGACCCATCAACAAATTTTAATTTTTCTCTAAATTGAATAAGTACACTTCTAGGTTTACTACTAATCCCGCCAATATTCTGATTAATTCCATCACGAATCAATTTATTATGAATTAATATTATCACAACCCTTCATAAAGAATTTAAAGTACTATTAGGTAATAAAACCCAAGGAAGAACTCTAATCTTTGTTTCATTATTTTCACTAATCCTTTTTAATAATTTTATAGGATTATTCCCATATATTTTTACAAGAACCAGACATATAACTTTAACTCTAACATTAGCCTTACCTCTCTGGCTAAGATTTATAATCTATGGGTGAATTAATAATACAATTCACATATTCGCACACCTAGTACCTCAAGGTACTCCACCAGTACTAATACCTTTTATAGTATGTATTGAAACCATTAGAAACCTTATTCGACCCGGAACATTAGCAGTACGATTATCCGCTAACATAATTGCAGGGCACCTCCTAATAACCCTTCTTGGAAATACTGGATCATCATTATCAATAATTATAGTAAACTTCTTAATTATTACACAAATTTTACTATTAATCCTAGAATCTGCAGTTTCTATCATTCAATCATATGTATTTGCAGTACTGACAACTTTATATTCAAGAGAAGTAAACTAATATAATGAGAGCACACAAAAATCACCCATTCCATCTAGTAGATATTAGACCATGACCTATCTTAGGTTCTCTAGGAGCTATAATCACTATAGTAGGCCTAATTAAATGATTCCATTTTTATGAAAGAAATCTTTTATTCCTAGGGTTTCTAATCACATCCTTAGTAATATACCAATGATGACGAGATATCGTTCGAGAAGCAACCTACCAAGGGCTACATACTTATAATGTAACAATAGGTCTTCGGTGAGGTATAATCCTTTTTATCACTTCCGAAATTTTCTTTTTTATTTCCTTCTTTTGAGGATTCTTCCATAATTCACTATCTCCAAGAGTAGAACTAGGAATAACCTGACCCCCAAAAGGAATTCAAACATTTAACCCAATAGAAATCCCATTACTCAACACATTCATTTTATTAACATCTGGACTTACAGTAACTTGAGCACATCATAGACTAATAGAAAATAATTATACCCAAGGTCTTCAAGGACTTTTATTAACAGTAACATTAGGAGTATACTTCACTATTCTGCAAGCTTACGAATATATTGAAGCCCCTTTTACTATTGCTGATGCCGCTTACGGATCATCTTTCTTTATAGCAACTGGATTCCATGGACTCCATGTTATTATTGGGACAACATTCTTACTGGTTTGCTTAATCCGACATTATTTAAATCACTTCTCATCAATTCATCATTTTGGATTCGAAGCAGCAGCATGATACTGACATTTTGTTGATGTAGTATGACTTTTCTTATATATTACTATCTACTGATGAGGTAGATATTTATATAATATAAAAATTATATTTGACTTCCAATCAGAAAATCTAGAAATCTAGTATAAATAATTAAAATCTTATTTGCATTAGCCTCAATAATGATAATAATCGCTATAATCTTAGTAATCCTTGTTAATATAATTTCAAAGAAAACATTTATAGACCGAGAAAAAAGAAGACCTTTTGAGTGTGGTTTTGACCCTAAAAACCCAGCACGTTTACCTTTTTCTCTACAATTCTTCCTAATTGCAGTAATTTTTCTAATTTTTGACGTAGAAATTACACTACTTCTACCTATAGTTATAACATTAACATCCGCAAACATTATAAATTACAGAACACTGGTATTGTTTTTCTTAATTGTTCTATTAGGTGGACTATACCACGAATGAAGCCAAGGAGCTTTAAACTGAGCTTATTGGGATAATAGTTAACTATAACATTTAACTTGCACTTAAAAAGTATTGAATTATCAATTTATCTTAAGCAAGAAGCAAAAAATTGCATTTAGTTTCGACCTAAAAGTTTGATATATTTATCCTTGCTTATTAATTGAAACCAAAAATGAGGTATATCACTGTTAATGATAAAATTGAGAATAATCTCCAATTAAGGAAATATGTGAATCAAGAATAGGCTTCTAACTTAATTCTTAAGCGATGAAACTTCGTTTATATTTCTATTTACATAGTTTAATAAAAACATTACATTTTCATTGTAAAATTAGAAAATTTTCTTGTAAATACTCGAAGATATAATTATCTCCTTGATATCTTCAATATCATGCTCTATATAAGCTATTCAAGTAAAAGCTATAAAAAGCTAAAAAACCTAATCAAATAAGCATCATAATAAAATAAACTTTTAAATGATTTCGAGAAAAAAGCTGTAAAAACTTAGATAAAAATCTTAATTTTAAACCTAAATTTTGTCTTCCATAATATTCATATCAACCCTGATCAAAAATCTTCGTATAAATTTCACCAGAAACAATAGGATAATAATTAATGCCCAAAGTTGAAATTACAGGCATATTTCATATTATAGCTAAAAATCTTCTTAAGGTTAATCTATTTAAAGATTTACAATTATAATTAATACTAAATTTAGCTACTTCGTAGCCAATATATATTCCTAATAAAACCATAATTAACGCTATTATCTTAAAAGCAAAGGGTAAGCAAATAAAATAAGGAGCAGGAAAAATAGTTCAACTTAATATTCTACCCCTAACAACAACGAAAAAAATTAAGCCAGATATACCTTTTAACATAATAAACCCTCGATCTCTTAAACAATTAAGGCTAATAAAATTATATTCACCTCTTATTGTGTAATAAGTCAAACGAAACCTGTATATAGCTGTCAAACCAATAGATAAATAATAGACAACATAAATATAAATATTAAGGTATCCTATAGATATAACCTCAACAACCAAATCCTTAGAATAAAAACCTGATAAAAAGGGTAACCCACATAAAGAAAAATTACAAATATTTAAAAAAGCACATGTTAAAGGTATATGTTTCACCAACCCTCCTATATACCGAATATCTTGACAATTATTAAAATTATGAATAATGTTACCCGCACATATAAATAATAAAGCCTTAAATAAAGCATGAGTCAACAAGTGAAAAAAAGCTAATTCATACCTACCAAGAGCCAAAATTCTCATTATTAAACCTAATTGTCTTAATGTAGACAAAGCAATAATTTTCTTAAGATCGAACTCGAAATTAGCTCCTAACCCAGATATAAACATAGTTATACTAGAAATAAATAACAAAAAAAACATTAAATATTCAGAAAAAGAAAAATTAAAACGGATTAACAAATAAACCCCAGCAGTAACCAAAGTAGAAGAATGAACTAAAGAAGATACAGGAGTAGGAGCAGCTATAGCCGCAGGAAGCCAAGAAGAAAAAGGAATTTGAGCCCTTTTAGTTATAGCAGCCAATAATACTAATCAAGTAATTAAACTTATAGAAAAATCAGATTTTATATAATCTAAATAATAAACATAATTTCAACTACCATAATTTAATATTCATGCAATAGATATTAATAAAGCAACATCACCAATACGGTTAGATAAAGCAGTTAATATACCAGCATTAAAAGACTTAACATTCTGATAATAAATTACTAAACAATAAGAAACTAAACCTAATCCGTCCCAGCCTAATAGGATGGAAATCAAATTTGGACTAATAATCAAGAGCATTATTGAGAGTACAAACATAACAACCAATAAAATAAATCGATTAATATATAAATCACCCGATATATACTCTTCTCTATAAAAGATAACTATTGAGGAAATAAATAAAACAAAACTTATAAATAATAAAGACATTCAATCAAGAAGAACTGTTATAACAATAGATCTAGAATTTAATCTCAATAAATTAACTTCAACAATTAATCTAAGATCTAAAATCATAAAATGCATACTTAAAGAAAATAAACTAATAGAAAAAAATAAAAATAAACCAAAATAAACCTTGCATACTGATAAAATTATCTAGGACATTAACATGCATCGTTGACGCCACAAATCAAAATTTTTCTTAAACTACCTAAATAAATTCATAAAGTTAAATATTCACTCTTAACAACTAAAACATTCAAAGGAACTCAGTGCAAAAACAATAGCAAATACTCCCGTAATAAACCCTGATAAACAGAAAATATTCCAGAATAAAATTTACCATGCTGAGAAAAAGAATATAAAAACAAAGAATATACAGCTCTAAAGAAAGATATTAAAGATAAAAAAACCATACTTAAACTTCTAAACCTAATTAAACTATTAATTAACATAATTTCACCCAACAAATTTAAAGAAGGAGGTGCTGCCATATTAGAAGAACAAAGTAAAAATCATCATAAGGAAAGTCTAGGTATAATATTAATCAACCCTTTATTTAAATAAAGTCTTCGTCTTCCAAGACGTTCATAAGTAATATTAGCCAAGCAAAAAAGACCAGAAGAACATAAACCATGAGCTAACATCATAACTAACGAACCTCAAAAACCCCAAATATTTAAAGTTATAATGCCCCCCAAAGCCAGACCTATGTGAGCTACAGAAGAATAAGCAATTAAAGACTTAACATCTCTTTGACGAATACAGATTAAGGAAACAAGAAAACCACCTACTAGACTAATAACAATAAAAATAAAATTAATTTTTACTCCAACTTCAATAAATAACTTTATCACACGTAATAAACCATAGCCCCCTAATTTTAGCATAATACCAGCCAAAATCATAGAACCTGAAACAGGGGCCTCAACATGGGCCTTAGGAAGTCAAAGATGAACAAAAAATATAGGAATCTTAACCAAAAATACACCAATTATACAAAAATAAACAAAAACGTTATTAAGATTTTGACCCATTAGAAAAAATTCCAAAGTACCAAATCTTTCATAATAATAAAAAATAGAAATTATTATTGGCAATGAAACAAGTAAGGTATAAAATAATAAATATATACCCGCCTCGATTCGTTCAGGTTGATAACCCCAGCCAATAATCAACATTAATGTAGGAACCAATCTAATCTCAAAAAATAAATAAAAAATAAATATATTCATAGAAGAAAATGTTAAATACAATCTTAGTAGTAATAAAACCATAACAAAAAGAAATAAATCACTATAGTTCCCAAGTTTAAAAATTTTCTCTCTCGCTAGAACTATCAAAGAACAAATTCAAAACCTAAGAAGAATTAAAGTAAAAGACAACAAATCGCACCCTAAACCGTAAGAAATATATATAAACATATGATTAAAAGTAAAATTTAATATAAAAAGAAACCTAAGAACAAAAAAAATAAATTGAACTAATCAAAACAAATTTAAAAAACATAAAGGAATCAAAAAAATTAAACTAATTAAAAACTTTATCATAAAGAGGAAAAACTTAATACATAATCATTACCATGAGATCGAATCATAGAAACCAAAACAGCCAACCCCAAAGAACCCTCACAAACTCTTATAGTCAAATAAATCATTGAAAAAAAGTATTCACAATCAGAATGTTCCAAATAAATAAAAAGTCTTAAATATAAAGACAATACAACAAACTCAAGTCTTAACAACATTAAAAGTAAATGCTTACGTTTAGAAGAAAAAACAATTAGTCCAGAAAAAAATATAAATCTGCATAAATAAAAATACATTAACATTAGTTTTAATAATTTAAAAAAAATATTGGTCTTGTAAACCAGAAATAAGAATCTTCTTTTAAAACATCAAGGAAAAGGAATTAAACCCTATCTCTAATCTCCAAAATTAAAATTTTAATTAAACTATTCCTTGTATTATAGCACTATTATTTTCCACCGCATGAATACTTTCATCTATATTCATATTCCTAAATCACCCTTTATCCTTCGGATTAATCTTATTATTACAAACAATCACAGTATCATTAATATCAGGAATAATAAATTTTAATTACTGATTCTCATATATTATTTTCCTGGTAATAGTGGGAGGAATGCTTGTGTTATTCCTGTACATAACCAGAGTAGCATCAAACGAAAAATTCAAATTCTCATCAAAACTTTTTTTATTATTTATAACATTTCTATTAATTATAGTAATCATAATCTTATCAGATAATTTTATATTAAGTAACAGACTTCACATAATCGATTTAATAAACCAAAGATTAGAATACAAGAACGAAATATCAATAAATAAATATATAAACTGACCTTCTAACTATACTATATTCATAGTAATCTCATATTTACTATTAACCTTGATTGCAGTAGTAAAAATCACCAATATTGAATTTGGGCCTCTTCGACAAAAACTATAATGAAAATACCTATCCGAAAAGAATCACCAGTAATTAAAATCGTTAATGGATCATTAATTGATCTACCCTCCCCATCAAATATCAACACAATATGAAATTTTGGTTCCCTACTAGGACTTTGTTTAGGAATCCAAATTGTTACAGGAATTTTCCTAGCTATACATTATTGCCCAAATATCGACTTAGCCTTCAATAGAGTAGCCCACATCTGCCGAGACGTAAATTACGGATGACTAATCCGAACCTTACACGCTAATGGAGCATCATTCTTCTTCATTTGCCTTTACATTCACATTGGGCGAGGTATTTATTACAGATCATATAACTTAATAGAAACATGAATAATCGGTGTAACAATTTTTTTCCTAGTAATAGGAACAGCATTCCTTGGATATGTATTACCATGAGGTCAAATATCATTCTGAGGAGCTACAGTAATCACAAACCTTTTATCAGCTATTCCCTACTTAGGAACAGCAGTAGTCCAGTGAGTTTGAGGAGGGTTTGCTGTTGACAATGCAACTTTAACACGATTTTTCGCATTCCATTTCTTATTCCCATTTATTGTTGCTGCAATAGTAATAATTCATCTATTATTCCTACACCAAACTGGATCAAATAATCCTTTAGGAACAAATAGAAACATTGACAAAATCCCTTTTCACCCTTATTTCTCATACAAAGATATTGTAGGATTTTTAATTATATCATTTGCCCTAATCGCACTAACCCTTTACAATCCTTACCTTTTAGGAGACCCTGACAATTTTACCCCAGCAAACCCTTTAGTTACACCAGTACATATTCAACCAGAATGATATTTCCTATTCGCATACGCCATTTTACGGTCAATTCCTAATAAACTAGGAGGAGTTATCGCTTTAGTAATATCTATCGCCATTCTTTATATTATACCTTTTATTAACAAAAAAAAGTTTCTAAGAACACAATTTTATCCTATTAATAAATTATTATTTTGATCCATATTCTCAACCATTCTATTATTAACGTGAATCGGAGCACGACCAGTAGAAGACCCTTACATCCTAACAGGACAAATCCTTACGGCAGTTTACTTCTCATATTATATTATTAGACCTTTAACAGCAAAAATATGAGACAAATTATTATTTAAATAGCTAATGAACTTGTATAAGTGTATATTTTGAAAGTATAAAAAAGAAATAAAGGTTTTCTATTAGCTTTATTAGTACTAAAATTTGTTAACTAAATCAAAAGGGTAAAAACCCATAATTTTAATCCAAAAAAAAACATCAAATAATTTAAAGAAACAGGCAAATAACTTTTCCAAGCTAAATACATTAATTTATCATAACGAAAACGAGGCAACGTTCCCCGAACCCAAATTCAAAAAAAAGACATTAAACCCAACTTTAAAAAAAAAAATCAAGATATTAGATCAGCACCTAAAAATAATAAAGTACATAGTATACTCATAAAAAGAATACTAGCGTATTCAGCTAAAAAGATTATAGCAAATCCGCCCCTAGAGTATTCTACATTAAAACCGGAAACTAATTCTGATTCACCCTCAGCAAAATCAAAAGGTGTTCGATTAGTTTCTGCTAGCCTAGAAACCACCCATATTAAACATAAAGGAAATAAAATAAAAATAAACCAAATATATTCCTGATATTTCATAAAATCAAGCATATTTATACTAAGAATTAAAAATAAAAAAGATAATAAAATCAAAGCCAATCTTACTTCATAAGAAATAGTCTGAGCAACAGCACGTAATCTACCAAGCAAAGAATAGTTAGAATTAGAAGATCATCCTGCAAGCATAACAGTATAAACCCCTAATCTAGAAACTCTTAAAAAAAATAATAAAGACAAATTAAAACTAACATTTACTCTAATAAAAGGCATACATACCCATAAAAACATAGCTAAAAATAAATTCATAACAGGAGACAAATAATATAAATTAAAATTAGATATATAAGGATAAGTCTGCTCTTTAGTAAAAAGCTTAATAGCATCTCTGAAAGGCTGAACTAAACCTAAAAAGCCAACTTTATTAGGACCTTTACGAATCTGAATATAACCTAGAACCTTTCGCTCAAGTAAAGTCAAAAAAGCAACCCCAATTAAAACACAAATAACAAGAATTAAACTGGAAATCAAAATCAAAAATAAATCTTTTATAGTCAAGTGTTATCTGTAATTTACATTACATATAAAGATTCTAAATCAATTGCACTATTCTGCCAAAATAACACTATTATTCAAATAAAAATAAATTATCAAATACCTGGTCCTTTCGTACTAAGATATTTCGTATATTAAAGATAGAAACCAACCTGGCTCACGCCGGTTTAAACTCAGATCATGTAAAATTTTAATGGTCGAACAGACCAAAAATTCTTAGCTTCTGCACCAAGACTTAATTTTAATCCAACATCGAGGTCGCAAACCTTCTTATCGATTAGGACTCTCTAAAAAGATTACGCTGTTATCCCTGAGGTAATTTAATCTTATAATCACAAACAATGGATCAATTTTTCATAAATCAATGTTATAATGAAAAAAAAGTTACTCTAATTTTTCGATCACCCCAACCAAACAAGAAATTCAATCAACTTTATAAAGATACTAAAGAAAAGACAATAAAATTAAATGTAAAATTCTACAGGGTCTTCTCGTCTTTTAATAACATTTAAGCTTTTTTACTTAAAAATAAACTTCAAAAAATAATTAACCCGAGACAGTAATTTCCTCATCCTACCGTTCATACAAGCTTCCAATTAAGAAACTAATTATTATGCTACCTTTGCACGGTCAAGATACCGCGGCCCTTTAACTACTCAGTGGGCAGGCGAGACCTATAAAAATAATCAACAGGCCATGTTTTTAATAAACAGGTGAAAAATTATTTTGCCGAATTCCTTAGATTAACCTTAAAAATAAATAATATTAACAAAATATTTTACTAATTTAATCATATTTACTGAAAATAGTTAATTTACTAACATATTTTAATAAAAAATTTAAAATATATAAAAATAATATAAAAATTTTGAACGAATATAACATCCTTTCACAGAAAAAAACTTCTAATCATACTAATCAAAAAAAAATACAAAATTTATAAAAATCTATTTTAAAGCTCATCCCTTAAAATATTACTTAATAAAAATAAAAAATTAAAAATTTAATTAATTAATAAATATTAAACAAATTGAATCTATTTCTTAAAAAACTAGATATATTTAGAAACGAATAACGTTTCATTCCTATTCCTATATTATAAATGTTTATGCAACAACAAAATATATAAAAAAATAGCTCTTCTAAATTCGAGAACACCTAATATTAAACACTAAATTAATAAACCCTGATACACAAGGTACAGAAAATAAATCTTTCTTTTTTAAATAAAAATGATTCTCCTTCACAGTACAAATAAACTATAATAATAAAAAATTTTTTCTTAACTAATAATAAAAATCAATATTCTCATTATAAAAAGAAAAAAAATTAAAATAACAATAAGCCCTTAAATTCAAGCCAAATTGATTCTCACAATTAACTTTTTAGTGTAAATAAAATGCTTTTTAACAAGCTCTAACCTGCCTTTCCAGGCTCACTTTCCAGTAAGCCTACTTTGTTACGACTTATTCCACTTTAGAGTGAAAGCGACGGGCGATATGTGCATATTTTAGAGCTTAAATCACGCTAATAGTCTAATTAACATTACTATCAAATCCGTACTCATCTAACTTCACAAGATAGAATCAAGAATAAATTCAATGTAACCCATCACTTCCTTTTTCATAAGCTACACCTTGATCTGATTTCCTTTAAAAAAAAATCATGAAAATTAAAATTCTTTTAAAATTTTCAAACTACGACGATATACAAACTAAAAGAAAAAGTTAATTAACTCGTGGATCATCGATTACAGGACAGGTTCCTCTGAACAGACTAAAATACCGCCAAAATCTTTAATTTTCAAGGGCATAACTACTAATAATCCAGAAATAAATTCACGTTCAAAATAATAGGGTATCTAATCCTAGTTTAAATATTAAATTTCTCAGCCTCATAATCAAAAATTAGCTTACTTTAAGACTTACTGATTCCACCCAATAAACCTTACTATCAAACCTATAATTAAAATTTAACTGTATCCGAAAAAAATTAAGTAATATTATCTGTGTAACCGCAACTGCTGGCACAAATTTTGTCAATATTCTAAGTTATTCCTAAATCCAAATCTCCTTGATATTTAAATCTCTCTACTGCGAACACAAAATATGAAAAAATTATCAAAATAATAACCTATTTCACGCTAAAACTTACATGTAAAATAAAACTTAACCTAATTTCCAAGCTAGAATAAAACTTTATTAAACTTTCACACAAGCATAAACATAATGTTCTTTCCTCCCTGTAATTTTTCAGCTGTTCTTATACCCCTATAAGAACTTTTCACAATTTTTATTAAACCCCATAAATAATAAAAAAAGTCAATTTAAAATAACCCCGTATATCCAACAATGATATATTTTTATTTGATATAAAAAAACATATAAACATAATGTTCTTTCCTCCCTGTAATTTTTCAGCTGTTCTTATACCCCTATAAGAACTTTTCACAATTTTTATTAAACCCCATAAATAATAAAAAAAGTCAATTTAAAATAACCCCGTATATCCAACAATGATATATTTTTATTTGATATAAAAAAACATATAAACATAATGTTCTTTCCTCCCTGTAATTTTTCAGCTGTTCTTATACCCCTATAAGAACTTTTCACAATTTTTATTAAACCCCATAAATAATAAAAAAAGTCAATTTAAAATAACCCCGTATATCCAACAATGATATATTTTTATTTGATATAAAAAAACATATAAACATAATAATTAATCATTATTGATAGTATAAATATAAAATTATTTAAATTATATATAATTTAAATAATAAAATATTAAAAATTAAAAATTTTATTGTATAATATACAATAAAAACTATTGAACATTATTAAAAAGTAAGTTTTTTTTTTTTTTTATCATAATTCTCGCTACTATATAAATGTTATATTTCTTAATATAAATAAATATATTATATATATATTAATAATTATTGATAAATTATAATAAGAAGTTAATAATAATAGATAATTATTAGTTATATATATATTAAATTCTTATATATATATAATAGAATTAATAACTCATAAGAGATATTCTATATTTCAATTTAAATTAATATCTTATAAGGTTAAATAATTTTATATTAATATATAAAACATTTATTACTTTCTTTCTAAATCTCTACCAACTAGGTTTTTAAACATTATATACAACGTATGTCTATTTATAGGTTATTAATAATTTAAAGATACCTCTTTTGTTAACTACATATTAAAAATGCTATTTTATATTGAATCAATAGATACTGATAGACTTAGATATATCTATAGTTTGTATATATTAATAAATGTTTTATATATTAATAAATATTAATAAATTATTAATTAGTTAAATATTTATATAGATACAAAAATGAACACTTTTTTTAAATTTTGACCCCTCGATCGAAAATTTTTGTTAGATAATAAAAAAAAGAGAAATGAAAGGAGGACCCTCAAAAACGTATTTAAAAAGAGCAAAAAAGAGCATTTTTTTTAGTTAGACAATCGTCTAAAAACAAACTTTTCAAATCACTAAGCATTTAAGCCAATTTTTATGTTTGTAATATTATAATAATTAGAAAAACTTTA